AATGAGTTGCCTGATAAAAGGGCTATCTTGATAGGGTAGATTATATAATTTTTTAATTATACTCATTAAATTAATTTATATTTAATAGAATTAAACTATTTCTTAAAGTATCAAAAACTTTTGTGCTTCGTACACTAAAATATACTTATATTTTTAATTAAAGTCCATTTTTTTTATATTATACATATAAAAAGATAAGCTAATCAAGCTAATGAGTTCATACCCCATATATAAAGGTTTTAATCCTTTTCTTTTTAATTTTCAAAAATCTAGCTAATTATTTATTTTTAACAACATTAATTAGAGGAACTTTAATCTCAATTTCTTCTAATTCTTGATTAGGAGCTTGAATTGGATTAGAAATTAATTTATTATCATTTATTCCCTTAATAATTGATACAAATAATTTATTATCCACTGAAGCATCTTTAAAATATTTTTTAACTCAAGCATTAGCTTCTGCAATTTTTTTGTTCAGATCAATTCTATTTATTTTACAATTAAATTTATTTTCTATATTTATAATTAACTCAAATTTTATTACTTTAGTAATTTTATCTTCTCTTTTATTAAAAAGAGGGGCTGCTCCATTCCATTTTTGATTTCCCGGGGTAATAGAAGGTTTAAATTGATGAAATAATTTAATTTTAATAACATGACAAAAAATTGCGCCTCTAATGCTATGCTCATATTGTTTAAACTTTAATTTTATTTTTAATATTATTATTTTATCAATTATTATTGGATCATTAGGAGGATTAAATCAGACATCTCTACGTAAATTAATAGCTTTTTCTTCTATTAACCATTTAGGATGAATACTAGCTGCTATAATTTATAGAGAAAATTTATGATTAAGATATTTTATTATTTACACATACCTTTCATTTACATTAATTTTTATCTTTAATCTATTTAAATTCTTCCATTTAAATCAATTATTTTCTTTTTTTAATCAGTCCCCAATAGTAAAATTTAGCCTATTCATCTCCCTTTTATCCTTAGGGGGGTTGCCCCCATTCCTAGGATTCCTTCCTAAATGAATAGTAATCCAATCAATAAGAAGAATTAATTCAATTTTTATACTAATTATTATAGTAACTTTTACTTTAATTACCTTATTTTTTTATATACGTCTTACTTATTCTGCTTTTATATTAAGTTACTTAGAAACAAATTGAAATTATGGAAATTTAACCATTTCAAAAAATTTAAATTGAACCTTAATATTTAATTTTTTTTCTTCAATAAGATTAACCTTAATTTCCTTAATCTATTTATTTATATAAATAAAGGTTTTAAGTTAATCATAAACTAATAGCCTTCAAAGCTATAAATATTAGTTATAATCTTTTAAGCCTTAGTAATATAATTACTCCTTTAGAATTGCAGTCTAATATCATTTTTGACTATAAAGCCTTCATTGATTAAAGAAGAATTATCTTCATATATAGATTTACAATCTACCACTTTCATCAGCCATTTAATCTAAACTTATTATTGCAACAATGATTATTTTCTACAAATCACAAAGATATTGGAACCCTTTATTTTATTTTTGGAGCTTGAGCAGGAATAGTGGGAACTTCTTTAAGTATACTTATTCGAGCTGAATTAGGACATCCCGGATCCCTTATTGGAGATGATCAAATTTATAATGTAATTGTTACTGCCCATGCATTTGTAATAATTTTTTTCATAGTTATACCTATTATAATTGGAGGATTTGGAAATTGATTAGTTCCTTTAATATTAGGAGCCCCTGATATGGCCTTCCCTCGAATAAATAATATAAGTTTTTGACTTTTACCCCCTTCATTAACACTATTATTAGCTAGTAGTATAGTTGAAGCAGGAGCTGGAACAGGATGAACAGTATACCCTCCCCTCTCTTCAGGAATTGCCCATGCCGGAGCTTCCGTTGATTTAGCTATTTTTTCACTTCACCTAGCAGGAATTTCTTCTATTTTAGGAGCTGTTAATTTTATTACAACAATTATTAATATACGATCAAACGGAATTACATTTGACCGAATACCATTATTTGTATGATCTGTTGTAATTACAGCAGTATTATTACTTTTATCCTTACCTGTTTTAGCTGGGGCTATTACTATACTTTTAACAGACCGAAATTTAAATACTTCATTCTTTGACCCAGCCGGAGGAGGAGACCCAATTTTATACCAACACCTATTTTGATTTTTTGGACATCCTGAAGTTTACATTTTAATTTTACCAGGATTTGGAATAATTTCTCATATTATTAGTCAAGAAAGAGGGAAAAAGGAAACTTTTGGATCCCTAGGAATAATTTATGCTATACTAGCTATTGGTTTATTAGGATTCATTGTATGAGCTCATCATATATTTACAGTTGGAATAGACGTAGATACACGAGCTTATTTTACTTCAGCTACAATAATTATTGCTGTGCCAACGGGAATTAAAATTTTCAGTTGATTAGCTACATTACATGGAACGCAATTAAATTATAGCCCTGCCTTAATTTGAGCTCTTGGATTTGTATTTTTATTTACAGTTGGAGGTTTAACCGGAGTTGTCTTAGCCAATTCTTCTATTGATATTGTTTTACATGACACATATTATGTAGTTGCTCATTTCCATTATGTTCTTTCTATAGGAGCTGTATTTGCTATTATAGCAGGATTTGTTCACTGATACCCTTTATTTACAGGCCTTACTTTAAACCCAGAATGATTAAAGGCTCAATTTATAGTAATATTTATTGGAGTAAATTTAACATTTTTCCCTCAACATTTTCTTGGATTAGCCGGAATACCTCGACGTTATTCTGACTATCCTGATGCTTACACTGCATGAAATGTAGTTTCTACTATTGGATCAACAATTTCATTTATTGGTGTTTTATTCTTTTTATTTATTATTTGAGAAAGTATAATTTCTCACCGATCCGTGATTTACCCCATTCAATTAAATTCCTCTATTGAATGATACCAAAATCTTCCTCCCGCTGAACATAGCTATGCTGAACTTCCACTATTAACAAATTTCTAATATGGCAGATTAGTGCAATGGATTTAAGCTTCATATATAAAGGAATACCCTTTTATTAGAAACAAATGGCAACATGATCAAATCTAGGACTTCAAGATAGTGCTTCTCCTTTAATAGAACAATTAAATTTTTTCCATGATCACACTTTATTAATTTTAATTATAATTACCATTTTAGTAGGATACCTAATATTTATACTATTTTTTAATAAATTTACTAACCGATTTTTATTACACGGACAAACAATTGAAATTATTTGAACTATTTTACCAGCAATTGTATTAATGTTTATTGCTCTTCCTTCTCTTCGAATTTTATATTTATTAGATGAAATTAATAGACCAGCTATTACATTAAAAACAATTGGACATCAATGATACTGAAGCTATGAATATTCCGATTTTTTAAATTTAGAATTTGATTCTTACATAGTTCCTACAAATGAATTAGAAACAAACGGATTTCGTCTATTAGACGTTGATAATCGAATTGTTTTACCTATAAATACTCAAATTCGAATTTTAGTTACAGCAGCTGATGTACTACATTCTTGAACAGTCCCTGCTTTAGGAGTTAAGGTAGACGGTACTCCAGGGCGTTTAAATCAAACTAATTTTTTAATAAATCGCCCCGGACTATTCTTTGGACAATGTTCAGAAATTTGTGGAGCAAATCATAGTTTTATACCTATTGTACTAGAAAGTAGCCCTACAAATTATTTTATCAAATGAATTACAGCTATAAATTCTAATTAATACATTAGATGACTGAAAGCAAGTAATGGTCTCTTAAACCACATAATAGTAAATTAGCAATTACTTCTAATGAAAATCCATATAAAATGTAAAAAATTAGTTAAACCCCATAACATTAGTATGTCAAACTAAAATTATTAAGATACTTAATATTTTTTAATCCCACAAATAGCCCCTATTAGTTGATTAACATTATTTATTTTATTTACAATTATTTTTATATTGTTTAATATTATAAATTATTTTTGTATTGTTTTTACTCCTACTTCTAAGGAAAGAGAAACAACATCACAATTAACCCCTCCCTCATTAAATTGAAAATGATAACAAATCTTTTTTCTGTTTTTGACCCTAGAACAACAATTTTAAATTTATCATTAAACTGACTTAGAACTTTTTTAGGTTTGTTATTAATTCCTGCTTCATTTTGATTAATCCCAACCCGATTCCAATTTCTTTGAAATTCTATTTTACTAACCTTACACAAGGAATTTAAAACTCTTCTTGGCCCTACTGGGCATAATGGTAGAACTTTTATTTTCATTTCCCTATTTTCTATAATTGTATTTAATAACTTCTTAGGATTATTCCCTTATATTTTTACAAGAACAAGTCATTTAACTTTAACACTAGGTCTAGCTTTACCTTTATGGTTAAGCTTTATAATTTATGGATGAATCAACCATACCCAACATATATTTGCCCATTTAGTTCCTCAAGGAACCCCTGCCGTTTTAATACCTTTTATGGTTTGCATTGAAACAATTAGTAATGTTATTCGACCAGGAACTTTAGCTGTTCGACTAGCCGCTAATATAATTGCAGGACATTTGTTATTAACCCTTTTAGGGAACACCGGGCCGTCCCTATCTTATATTATAGTATCTTTATTGATCGGTGCTCAAATTGCCCTGTTAGTCCTTGAATCGGCCGTAGCAATTATTCAATCTTATGTTTTTGCAGTATTAAGAACTCTTTACTCTAGAGAAGTAAACTAATAATTAATGTCAACACATTCAAATCATCCTTTTCATTTAGTAGACTATAGCCCATGACCTTTAACAGGGGCTATTGGGGCTATGACAACAGTTAGTGGATTAGTAAAGTGATTCCATCATTATGACATTTCATTATTTGCATTAGGAAATGTAATTACTCTTTTAACAATATATCAGTGATGACGAGATATCTCTCGTGAAGGCACTTTTCAAGGACTTCATACTTATCCAGTAACAATTGGCCTTCGATGAGGAATAATTCTATTTATTGTCTCAGAAGTTTTCTTTTTTATTTCTTTTTTTTGAGCTTTTTTTCATAGCAGTCTTTCCCCTACAATTGAATTAGGGTCTACATGACCTCCAATCGGAATTATTGCTTTTAACCCCTTTCAAATTCCCCTACTTAATACTGCTATTTTATTAGCTTCTGGGGTAACGGTTACATGAGCTCATCATGCATTAATAGAAGGTAATCATTCACAAACTACCCAAGGACTATTTTTTACAGTAATCCTAGGGGTTTATTTTACTATACTTCAGGCATATGAATACATTGAAGCACCATTTACTATTGCGGATGCTGTTTATGGATCCACTTTTTTTATAGCAACAGGATTCCATGGACTACATGTATTAATTGGAACTACTTTTTTATTAGTTTGTTTAATTCGTCATATAAACTTTCATTTTTCTAATAATCATCATTTTGGATTTGAAGCAGCTGCTTGATATTGACACTTTGTCGATGTAGTGTGACTATTCCTTTATATTTCAATTTATTGATGAGGTAGTTAATTACTTATATAGTATAAAAAGTATACATGACTTCCAATTATGTGGTCTAAAAATTTTAGTATAAGTAATTTTTTTAGTTTTTATTATAGGAACAGTAATTTTTATTATTAGCAGAGTTGTAATGGGTCTTGCTTCAATTTTATCTAAAAAAGCAATTATTGACCGAGAAAAGTCTTCTCCTTTTGAGTGTGGATTTGATCCTATAAACTCTGCCCGGCTCCCTTTTTCATTACGATTTTTTTTAATTGCTATTATTTTTTTAATTTTTGACGTAGAAATTGCATTAATCTTACCAACCGTAATAATTTTAAATACATCTAATTTAATTTGATGAACTTCAACAACCTTATTCTTTATTTTTATTTTATTGGTAGGACTTTACCATGAATGAAACCAAGGGGCTCTAAACTGATCTTCTTAAAGGGATGTAGTTAATTATAACATTTGATTTGCATTCAAAAAGTATTGAAATTTCAATCATTCTTAATGAATATGAAGTGATTTATTACACTTAGTTTCGACCTAACCTTAGACGATTTTCGTCCTTATTCTAATTAATTGAAGCCAAAAAGAGGCATATTACTGTTAATGATATTATTGAATGTAAGTTCCAATTAAGGAAGCATGATGTCCAAGAAAAAGCTGCTAACTTTTTTCTTTAATGGTTTAATTCCATTTATGCTTTTATTTATATAGTTTAAAAAAAACTTTACATTTTCACTGTAACAATAAAAAATTATTTTTTATAAATTACTATTTTATGTTATATTCAAAGATTAATAAATCTCTTTAGCATCTTCAAGGCTACGCTCTAATTATAAGCTATTTGAATTTAAACTAAAATTGCTAAACTTACTAAAATAGCAACTCATAAAATAAAAGTTATTAAATAAATTTTTAAATTATTATTTTGTAAAATTTGAATAAAAGAAGATCTAGTTTTAATTGTATTATAAATTATTTGACCTCCAAATATTTCACTTCATCCTTGGTCAAAACTTTTTAATGCTATAAATCCAATATTTAAAGGAAGTTTAATTACCCCTAAAGTTGAAATTATAGGCATAAACCATATTGATCCTGCAAAAAAGGTTATTAAATAATAAGACAAAGACTTATAATTAAAGAATAAAGAAACATTAGACATTAAGTACCCTGAAATAGCTCCTACAATACAAACAAATAATGTTAAATTTTTATAATAAGGGGGTAAACAAATCATTGAAACAGAGGGAAATATAAGTCAAGATAAAAAAGAACCCCCAATTACAGCTAAAACCAACAGTCCTATTATACCCCCAATTATTGTATAAGCTTCATCATTTAATGGATGTAAAGAGTTACTATTAAAATCTCCCGTTAGAGAAAAAAAGACTAATCGAAAAGAATAACATACGGTTAGCCCCGTAGAAAAGAAATATAAAAAAAAACTAAATATATTTAAATTCCCTAATAAAACAGTTTCTAAAATTAAATCCTTTGAATAAAACCCCGCTAAAAAAGGTATTCCACATAAAGCTAAGTTTGCCGTATTTAAACAAGCAACTGTTATTGGTATATGATATACTAATCCTCCTATAAATCGAATATCTTGTGAATTTTTTATATTATGAATAATAGCTCCAGCACATATAAATAATAATGCCTTAAATATAGCATGAGTTAAAAGATGAAAAAAAGCTAATTTCGGAAATCCCATAGCTAAAATACTTATTATTAACCCTAACTGGCTCAAGGTTGAAAGAGCAATAATTTTTTTCAGATCAAATTCAAAATTAGCCCCCAACCCAGCCATAAATATTGTTAACCCAGAAATTAACAAAAGAAATCTACCAAGGCTATTACCAGCTAATAAAGAATTAAATCGAATTAAAAGGTAAACCCCTGCTGTAACTAGAGTAGATGAGTGAACCAAAGCCGATACCGGAGTAGGAGCTGCTATCGCCGCAGGCAACCAAGAAGAAAAAGGAATTTGAGCTCTTTTAGTTATAGCCGCCAAAACAACTAATATCCCAATTACAGTTATACAAAAATCTCTTTTTATTAAATCAATATAAAAAATATAATTTCAGCTTCCATAATTTAATATTCAAGCAATTGCTAATAAAAAAGCAACATCTCCAATTCGATTAGATAGGGCTGTTAGTATTCCAGCATTATAAGACTTTTCATTTTGAAAATAAATAACTAAACAATAAGAAACAAGCCCTAATCCATCTCACCCTAATAAAATTCTAATTAAATTAGGACTAATAATTAAAAGCATCATAGATATAACAAATATTAAAACAATTATAATAAACCGATTAATAGTTTTATCTTCAGCCATATATTCTTTTCTATAAAAAATAACTAAAGAAGAAATAAATAATACCAAAGACATAAATATTAAACTTATCCAGTCAAATAAGAAAGTTATAACAATACTTGAAGAATTAATTATAACGACCTCTCACTCCAAAAAATAAACTAAATCTTTTAACAAAAAATTTAAACTAAATAAAAACAATGACAAACTAATTGTTATTAAAGTAAAAAAACTAATTAAACAAATTGAAATTTTTTTGATGATCTAAAATGAATATTTCATATCATTGACACCACAAATCAATATTTTATCTTAAACTATTTAAATTTAAAGTCAAAGAATACAAGGCTCAGCCTTTATAATCAATAAGTTTAATGGAAATCAATGTAAAAATAATAATAAGTATTCTCGAGAAAACCCCATTGAACTTGAATAAAACCCTCTTAAAAGCTTTCCATGTTGACTATAAGCATATAAATATAAAGTATATGCTGCTCTAAAAAAGGATAAAAGAGATAAAGTAATTATTGTAACTCAAGACCATCTAACAATTCTATTTAATAAGCAAACTTCCCCTAGTAAATTTAAAGTAGGTGGAGCAGCCATATTAGAAGAACATAAAAGAAACCATCACAAAGATAAACTAGGTATGAAATTTAGTAATCCCTTATTAATTAGTAAACTTCGACTTCCTATCCGTTCATAAGAAATATTAGCTAAACAAAATAAACCAGAAGAACAAAGACCATGTGCAATTATTAAAGTATAAGAACCAGAAATCCCCCATATTGTTAAAGTCATCAATCCGGCTAAAACAATTCCTATATGGGCAACAGAAGAATAAGCAATTAAAGCCTTTAAATCTATCTGACGCAAACAAATTAAACTTACCAATACTCCCCCAACTAATCTGATAGAAACTCAAATAAAATTATTAATTATTCCTCTTAATATAATAAAAGGATACACTCGTAAAAGCCCATATCCCCCTAACTTAAGAAGAACTCCTGCCAAAATTATTGAACCCGATACAGGAGCCTCAACATGTGCCTTAGGTAGCCATAAATGAACTAAAAATATAGGTATTTTTACTAAAAATGCAAAAATTATACATAAATAAAATAAGTCATAAAAAATGGATTGATCCTTTAATAAATAAATTCTCAAAGAAAAAGAAAAATTTATTAAATAAAAAATACCAACTAATAAAGGCAATGAAGCTAATAAAGTATAAAATAATAAATAAATCCCAGCTTGTAAACGTTCGGGCTGATACCCCCACCCTAAAATTAATAGTAAAGTAGGGATTAATCTACTTTCAAAAAATAAATAAAATATAAATAATCTTATACTACTAAAAGTTAAAAATAAAAAAATCAATAATATTAAAATTAAAAATAAAAATATATTAAAAAAATTTGAAGTTCGATAAACTCTTTCACTAGCCATTAACATTAAAGAACAAATTCATAAGCTTAATAAAATTAATCCATAAGAAATTACGTCTCTTCCAAAATAATAGCTAATTCTTATAAAATAATTACAATAAAAATTATTTACAATAAAAAGAAAACTAATTAAAAACAAAGTATTTTGTACCAGTCAATAATTTTTTTTTATAAAACATAAAGGAATCACAAAAATTAATCTTAATAAATAACTTAACATTGTAATACTGAAAAAGTTTGAAAATAATCAGTTCCATGAGTACGAATTATTGAAACAAGAACAGATAGCCCTAAAGCCCCCTCACAAACACTAAAAGTTAAAAATATTATTCTAAAAAAATTTTCATAATTTAAAAAATTTAAAACCTCAAATAAACATAAAAATAATGCTAAAACAATAAATTCTAATCTTAATAAAGTTGCTAATAAATGAGCCCGATTAGAAATATAAACTATCACCCCTCTTAATAATATTAATAAAGGTAATAAATAAAGTATAAATATTATCATTAGTTTTAATAGTTTAATAAAAACATTGGTCTTGTAAATCAAAAATAAAATACTTTATTTTTTAAAACATCAGAAAAAGAGAAACCCTCTATCATTAGTCTCCAAAACTAATATTTTAAATAAACTATTTTCTGAAATTTATTTTATTATTACTATTATAAGAATTTTTACTTCTTTTATTTTTATTTTTATATCCCACCCATTAGCTATAGGATTTATATTATTAACTCAAACATTACTTATTTCTATTGTTACAGGATTATTAAGAAAAACCTTTTGATTTTCTTACATTTTATTTATCGTTTTTTTAGGGGGAATATTAGTTTTATTCATTTATGTAACATCCTTAGCATCAAATGAAATATTTATAATATCTATAAAAACGGCCCAATTATTGATTATAACATTATTTATTTCAATTATTACTTTAATCGTAATTGATAATTTTTCTTTTTCTCCCTTTTTATCTTTATTAGATATAAATAGTTTCCCTGACCCAAATTCTTTTATTAACGAAAATACAATTAATTTAAATAAATTATATAATTACCCAACTAATTTTTTAACAATTCTTTTAATTAATTATTTATTTCTAACATTAATTGCAGTAGTTAAAGTAACAAATATTTTTTATGGCCCTCTACGACCCCGAAACTAATGAATAAACCTATTCGATTAAGACACCCTTTATTTAAAATTGCAAATAACGCCCTTGTTGATTTACCTGCTCCCTCAAATATTTCTATTTGATGAAACTATGGATCTCTTTTAGGATTATGTTTAATTATTCAAATTGCTACTGGATTATTTTTAGCAATACACTATACTGCCGATATCGAATTAGCCTTTAATAGTGTAAACCATATTTGTCGAGACGTTAATTATGGCTGATTACTTCGAACATTACACGCTAATGGTGCCTCATTTTTCTTTATTTGTATTTATCTACATATTGGGCGAGGAATTTATTATGGATCTTACCTATACACCCCAACATGATTAGTTGGAGTTATTATTTTATTTTTAGTTATAGGAGCTGCTTTTATGGGATATGTTCTACCTTGAGGACAGATATCCTTTTGAGGAGCAACAGTAATTACAAACCTATTATCAGCTGTCCCATACCTAGGGGTAGACCTTGTACAATGAGTTTGAGGGGGTTTTGCAGTAGACAATGCCACTCTTACTCGATTTTTTACTTTCCATTTCTTAATTCCATTTATTGTAGCTGCAGCTACAATAGTTCATTTATTATTTTTACACCAAACAGGATCAAATAACCCTTTAGGGATTAATAGAAACGTAGATAAAATTCCATTCCACCCTTATTTTTCATTTAAGGATATTGTAGGATTTATTACTATAGTAATGTTTCTAGTTTTATTAACTTTGACTAACCCTTATTTATTAGGAGATCCTGATAATTTCATCCCAGCTAACCCTCTAGTCACCCCCGTTCATATTCAACCAGAATGATATTTTTTATTTGCCTACGCTATTTTACGGTCAATCCCAAATAAGTTAGGAGGAGTTATTGCTTTAGTTTTATCAATTGCTATTTTAATAATTTTACCTTTTACAGCAACAAGTAAACTTCGAGGAATTCAATTTTACCCTGTTAATCAAATTTTATTTTGAGGTATAGTAAGAACTGTAATTTTATTAACATGAATTGGGGCACGACCAGTTGAAGATCCTTATATTTTAACTGGACAATTACTAACTGTAATCTATTTCTCTTATTATATTTTAAACCCATTAATTACACAATGATGAGATTCTTTATTAGAATAATTTAGTTAATGAGCTTGAATAGCATATGTTTTGAAAGCATAAGATAAAAATTATAACTTTTTATTAACTTAAATTTTTAACTAAAAGTTATTCACTATAGAATTAAATATAAAATATAAATTTTCAACCCAATAAATAAAAATAAATAATTTAAAGACATGGGTAAAAAACTTTTTCAAGCTAAATACATTAATTTATCATACCGAAATCGAGGTAAGGTTCCTCGAACTCAAATAAAAGCAAAAGAAATAAAAGACAACTTTAAAAAAAATATTAAACTAAAAATATCAGCCCCTAAAAAAATAACAACAAATAATATACTTATAAAAAGAATTCTTGCATATTCCGCTAAAAAAATTAACGCAAACCCCCCACTTCTGTATTCTACATTAAACCCCGAAACTAATTCAGATTCCCCTTCTGCAAAATCAAAAGGAGTTCGATTAGTCTCAGCTAAACTTGAAGCAAATCAAACTAATATTAAAGGAAAAGATAAAATTATTATTCAAGAATAATCTTGAAATTTACTAAAATCATTAAAATTAAACCCCCCAACTAAATAAATAAAAGACATCAAAATTAAAGCTAATCTAACTTCATAAGAAATAGTTTGAGCAACTGCTCGCAATCCCCCTAACAAAGCATAATTTGAATTTGATGACCACCCAGCAATTATAACAGTATAAACCCCTAAACTCGTACATCTTAAAAAAAACAAAATCCCTAAATTAAAAGAGTAAAATTTAATAAAATAAGGAATACACATTCAAATTAATAAAGATAAAAATAATGAAAAAATAGGAGAAAAATAATAAGAAATATAATTAGAAAATGTAGGATAAGTTTGTTCCTTTGTAAATAACTTAATTGCATCACTAAAAGGTTGGGGAATCCCTATTAAACCAACTTTATTAGGCCCTTTCCGAATTTGAATATACCCTAATACTTTACGCTCTAATAAAGTTAAAAAAGCAACTCCGACTATTACACAAATAACTAATAATAAACTACCAATTAAAGGAAAAATTAAATCTATTAAATTCAAGTACTATTTATAATTTTTAATTATATATTTAAATTCTAAATTTAATGCACTAATCTGCCAAAATAGTAAATTAATAGTATTTTTAAATAAAAAAAATTATTTTTTAAATATTTGGTCCTTTCGTACTAAAATATTTTATTTAATTAAAGATAGAAACCAACCTGGCTTACACCGGTTTGAACTCAGATCATGTAAGAATTTAAAAGTCGAACAGACTTAAACTTTGAACTTCTACACCCAAAATTACTCTTAATCCAACATCGAGGTCGCAATCTTTTTTGTCGATAAGAACTCTCAAAAAAAATTACGCTGTTATCCCTAAGGTAACTTAAATTTATAATCAATAAAACTGGATCATTTAATCATAAATCAATGTTTAATAAAAATAAAAGTTTTATAAATTTTATTGTCACCCCAACAAAATAAAACAAAATAATTAAATTTTAAAAATCTTAATAATTTAAATAATAGTTATATAAAGCTCTATAGGGTCTTCTCGTCTTTTAATTAAATTTTAGCCTTTTGACTAAAAAGTTAAATTCAAATATTAATTTTTATGACACAGCTTGTACCTCATCCAACCATTCATACCAGCCTTCAATTAAAAGACTAATGATTATGCTACCTTTGCACAGTCAAAATACTGCGGCCCTTCAAACAATATTCAGTGGGCAGGTCAGACTTTATATTAAATACCAAAAAGACATGTTTTTGATAAACAGGTGAGCACAAAATTTGCCGAATTAATTATAAAAACCAATCAATTAGATTTATTTATATAATAATATATTTACTAATTTTATCATTATTAATAAATTTATAAAATTAAAATTTATATTTTAATAAAAAATTTAAAATAAATAATAAATAATATTAAACAAAAAATAAATTAAAACATAATTTCTATTGATAGCTAATTCTAAGCCTACAATTATTTTTAATAATCATTATTTATAAAACTTTATTTTAAAGCTCATCCCTTAAAATATTAATAATTTATTATAATCATTTAATAAATTAAAAAATTATAAATAAATTATCTAAATTAAATTAATTTCTTAAAAAACTAGATATATTAAAAAACGATTAACGTTTCATTTCTAATAGATTATTTTTAATAATTATTCTACAGTAACTAAAATAACTTATTAGATCTTTTTAATTCGAGAAAATTAATTATAATTAATTTTTATTTGATAAACTCTGATACACAAGATACCTTAAATTAAAAGTTCTTTTAAAATAAAAAATTTTTCAAAATATTTCAATAATCTTTTACAATACAAATTTACTATAATTAATATTAGTTTATCTTTATAAAATACAAAACCTTAAATTTAAATTAAAATTATTTTTATTAAACAAAAATATAAATAAACAAAATTAATAAATAAAAATTTTCAATTTAAATTGATTTGCACAATTATCATTTCAATGTAAATGAAATACTTTACTAAATAAGCTTTAAATTGTCATTCTAGAAGCATCTTCCGATACTTCTACTATGTTACGACTTATCTCATTTTAATAATGAGAGCGACGGGCGATGTGTGCATGTTTTAGAGCTATAATCAAATAAATTATATCCATCATTTTACTTTTAAATCCACCTTAAAATCATTATTTCAAACAATTTAACGTATAAATAAATTTATTGTAACCCATCTCTACTAAAATATAAACTGCACCTTGACCTGACATCAATTATATTTATAAATTAAGAAAATTATTTCTCTTTTAAGATATTCTGATAACGGCGATATACAAATTGATTACAAATCTTAGTAAGGTCCAACGTGGATTATCGATTACAGGACAGGTTCCTCTAAATAGACTAAAACACCGCCAAATTCTTTAAGTTTGAAGATCATATCTATTACTACTCTAGTATTAATATTTACTTTTTAAATAATAGGGTATCTAATCCTAGTTTACAATTAAAATTTCTTAGCTTCATCAACATAAATTATAAAATTAATTAAATTTAAAATTTCACTTAAAAAATTTAAATTAATTTTATTAAAAACAAATTAACTATTACTAATAAATCTTATTTGCATTATTTGTATAACCGCGGTTGCTGGCACAAAATTTACCAATACTAAAATATATTACTAAATCAAAATTACTTTTATTTATAATATTAATTACTGCGAATAATTTTTAAAATATTTATCTTTTAGATAAAAATCAATTCTCACAAAAATTTACATGTAAAATAAACATTAAATAAGATTAATAACAAAAATAAAACAAATTATTGAAAAAATAACCTAAAAATAAAAAATATTTAAAACCCAATAAAATTAATTTATAATTATTTAAATAAAATTAATTCAAAATAAAAACGAAAGTCTCCTTAATAATAACTAATAATTTTCAAAAATTAGTTAATAAATTTAATAAAATAGTTATATCCCCTTAAATAAACTTTTTATTATTTAATAATAAAATAAAAATTTAAAATATTAAATTTTAATTAGTAATTAAACTCAATTTTATAAATAAATCTAATTCTAAAATAAATAAAAAAAAAAGCTTAATAATATTTTAATTAATAATTAATCTTAATTTATAATTAAAATTTAATTTTTTATAAATATTTTATAATTAAAAAAAAGAAAGTTATATCCCCTTAAATAAATTAATTTAATTAATCGATTTTAATAAATTAATATTATATATATATATATATGTATATGTATATAAAATTTTATATTAAATATAATTTTTTCTTAATCATTATAATTATTATGAATTAATTATATTTAATATAAAATCTTATATATATATAAATTAAATATTTAAGTATAGTAATACCCCCTTTTAAAATATTATAAATTTAGTTTAAAAATTTTCCTTAATATAGGACTGTTAGGAATAGACATTTGTTAACTGTATATTTATAATATTTTATATATTATACTTTTTACTCCTATAAATATCTATATATAATATAAATAATTTATATATATATATATTATTTATATATGTATAATTATTTATTTAATATAAAAATTTATATAAACTAGAATTATTTAATTAAATGAAATCTTCAATTAATTTAAATACTTAGTTTGTGCTTTAACTATTACATTATAAAAAAA